CATCGATGAACTGATCGGATTAACCAACCAAAATTAACTTCAGTCATTATATATTGAACAGAAGCAAAGGCCTCCGTAACGGTCGGACGATAATAAAAAGTCATAGCAAACCCGGTAGCTACTTGTACTAAAAAACAAGTAAGCGTAATTCCCCCTAGACAATAAAATATGTTGACGTGAGGAGGAACATATTTACTAGTTATATCATCGGCAATTGCCTGAATCTCAAGACGTTCTTCGAACCAATCATAGATTTTATTGAGATAGGTAAATCAAGGGGACCCCCCCGGAGAACCGTATATGAAAATTTCATCTCGTACGGCTCAAACAGAAACACCCAAATACTAGTTCTAACGGATGTGTGTAATATAAAGTTTGAAATTTATTAATTCTATGATTTATGATTCCATTTTTTTTTTGAAGATACTAAAGAATAAAAATCCGAAAGCTCTTCTTTGTGGTTATAATGCCAAAAATCAAGTCGGCTCATTCGTCTATATATTGATCGTTATAGGCCTCTTGAATCTTCTATTTACCTATTTTCTTTGGTGTTCTTTATGTGTAATGCGGCTTTACTGCTGTTTTCTTTATTATTGATAGGAATTCTCTTGTTAAGACCCTATGAATTGATTAAAACCTCAGATTCATACTAAAACCACGATGATTCAATAAAACCCTTTCAAACTAAGTCTAAGTCCCAAAATTCCCTGAGTAAGAACCATTGGATCATCACTTATTCAATGAATAGATATAATGACTAAAAATCCAAACCAAAGAAACCTTTGTTTTGTCCTTTGATCAAAATAAGCATAAACGAAAGTTTGAAAGAATAAAAATATTTATAACTTCTAACTCTTTGAAAAAATTTTTTGAAGTCCGGACACGAGGTCTGACTATTTAAGTATGAATCATAGTTCTAATAGTAATCTATTTCATATATTCCGTGCTCCAGATACTAGAATGAATATCCGACGAAGTAAAACCATCTCTATCAAGATGACAGACCCATTCTCTGTACTATCCATAGGATCATTTATACCAAGTCACACACTCATATTCCGGAAATACAGAAACAAAGAAATTCCACGGTCAAACTACCAAAATAGAATGGGATAAAAATCAGAAACCTAAACGCTTCACTTTGTATTGAAAAAGCCAGTTAATGGTTCTTGTGAATCTAATTCATTGAAATTCCATCCAGTAAAATGGAAGAATTATAAATCTCCAAAATAATAGATAGGAATATCGCGAATAGAGCCATTGCGAGACCCATCAAAGGAGTAGTTCCCCACCCAGGAGCTACTTTACCATATTCTGAATTCAATGGTTTCAATAAACTCCCCGCATTAGTTCGTTTTGGGCGGCCAGATCTAGAACTACCTTCAACGGTTTGTGTAGCCATAATATTTTATATTCAGTAAGATCTGTTGACTTTGTATACCATTCTGTTGTAAATAAATGATCTTATCATAGATCCATTGTGGTCTTAAAACTTTATAATGTCTTAAAACTATATAATCATGGAAACAGCAACCCTAGTTGCCATCTTTTTATCTGGTTTACTTGTAAGTTTTACTGGGTACGCCTTATATACTGCTTTTGGGCAACCCTCTCAACAACTAAGAGATCCATTCGAGGAACACGGGGACTAGTTGAAGTACGGATCCTCCCAATATTGGGAGGATCCGTACTTCAATTGAGATAATGACAAATCATTTCACCTTTTTAGTTGGAACTTTAGGCGGTTCTCGAAAAAAGATAGCGAAAAAAATTATTCCTAGAGTTGAGACTAAAAGGAATGTATAAACCAATGCTTCCATAGATTCGATCGTGGTTTACAATTATAGCTTCCATACCTGTTTATTTGGGATCGTCTCCCGGATAAATAAAGAACAAGAGTCAAAGAAAAGGCAGTGATTCAAATCAAGATTTATCTGGTACCCCATCTAAAAATCACAAAAAGAAAATAAAAATGAAAAGTAACAAAGCATATTGTATCAGACTACTTGTCTTCTTGTAGTTGGATCTCCAAGTTTTTGGAATGCTCCAAATTCCACTTGAGCATCTAAATCTGGATCAATACCAGCAAAAACATCTCGAAACAAGGTTCTAGCACCATGCCAAATGTGTCCGAAGAAGAAGAGCAAAGCAAACGAAGCATGTCCAAAAGTAAACCAACCCCGTGGACTGCTACGAAAAACACCATCGGATTTCAAAGTAGCACGATCTAATTCAAAAATCTCACCCAATTGAGCACGTCTAGCATATTTTTTCACAGTAGCGGGATCGCTATAACTGACTCCGTTGAGTTCGCCGCCATAGAACTCGACAGTTACACCTACTTGTTCGACACTATATTTAGATTCCGCCCTTCTAAAAGGAACATCGGCTCTAACAATTCCGTCTCCGTCTACCAAAACAACCGGAAATGTTTCAAAAAAAGTAGGCATACGACGTACAAAAAGTTCGCGCCCCTCTTTATCTCTAAAGATAGGATGTCCTAACCACCCAACAGCTATTCCATCCCCGTTGTCCATTGAGCCCGCTCTGAATAACCCCCCCTTTGCCGGATTATTGCCGATGTAATCATAAAAAGCTAGTTTTTCGGGAATTTTAGACCAAGCTTCAGATAAACTTTGATTTTCAGCCAACCCAGCACCAATTCTTCGATATATTTCTTGTTGGAAGTATCCTTGATCCCATTGATAACGAGTGGGACCAAATAATTCAATCGGGGTAGTTGCTGAACCATACCACATAGTTCCAGCAACTACAAAAGCAGCAAAAAAGACAGCAGCAATACTACTGGAAAGGACGGTTTCAATATTTCCCATACGTAATCCTTTGTATAGGCGTTGAGGTGGACGTACACTAAGATGGAATAGACCCGCCAATATGCCCAAGGTCCCTGCTGCAATATGATGAGAGGCTATTCCTCCCGGAACAAAAGGATCAAAACCCTCCACACCCCACGCTGGATTTACGGATTGTACCCTTCCAGTTAGTCCATAAGGATCGGACACCCATATTCCAGGACCATACAATCCTGTTACATGAAATGCACCAAAACCAAAGCAAGCCACCCCTGATAGAAATAAATGAATTCCAAAGATCTTAGGCAAATCCAAAGAGGGTTTTCCTGTACGTTCATCAGTAAATATTTCTAGATCCCAATACACCCAATGCCAGATAGCTGCCAAAAAGCACAAGCCCGAAAACACAATATGTGCCCCGGCCACACCTTCGTAACTCCAAATACCCGGATTCGTTACAGTACCCCCTGTGATACTCCAACCGCCCCATGAATTGGTTATTCCTAAACGAGTCATGAAGGGTATAACGAACATACCCTGTCTCCACATTGGATCAAGAACAGGATCAGAAGGATCAAAAACTGCTAATTCGTATAGAGCCATCGAACCGGCCCAACCAGCAACCAGAGCTGTATGCATTATATGGACAGAAATCAAACGACCCGGATCATTCAATACGACGGTATGAACACGATACCAAGGCAAACCCATGGAAATACCCCTTTATCAATGAAAAATAGACACAATGTAACTTTATTGCATTGGAAAAAACTATGCTGTGGACCCTCTTTTTAGTGGATTATCTTGGGGAAAGAATTAATATTTGTTTGATTTGTTTGATTCTTTTCAATTACTTTTAGTAATAATGAAACTATTTTGTTCGTAGGAACAAAAAGAAGCAGATCTATTCTACACCCGATAAGTACCAATACGCAATGGTAGGGGAGTTGATACCATTTTATATGAGTGAATGCATATATATATTTGTTCATCATTCAAAGGACTTATTTGTAATAATTTTCCTTTATTCATTTTGTCTTCTTTATCTTTTTTTATAAACTTAGTCAATCTATGGATAAAATATGATAAAGGCCAATATTAGTAGGACACTAAATCCATTGTTACGCTTTCACATCAAAGTGAGATATAGTACTTAATTTTTCTTTTATTTAATGCCTATTGGTGTTCCAAGAGTACCTTTTCGAAGTCCTGGAGAGGAAGATGCATTGTGGATTGACGTATAGTGCGACTTGTCAGATATATTGGGTCATATGGTATTTCCCCATTCTCTTCCCCGATCGAGATATCCTCCCCTTCGCCCAAGAAAGATTGATTGAATTATCAAAAATTTGGAGCGTGAAGTTCAATTAGATCCATTTTTTCGGGAGGGTATACAGATTAATATTATCAATTAGAATAATTTATGGTTATCTTGGTTAGGCCAATAAAATGAAGTATCCAGGCTCCGTTTAGAAAAAACCGGTAAAAAATCTATTTATGATTACTATTTCTATCATATTCTATTTCTTTATATATTTATAATAGAAGTGATCTCAAACTGTTAATCAATCGAGTAATATGATGAATGCATTGAATATCTGTTGTAAGACATGAAATAAATTGTAAAAAGGAAGTCGTAGCAAAAGGACGTGGTATTGGGGCATTTGTCATATATGTGCAAATCCAAATCGGGCGGATCTTTACTCGGAGTAGAGCATAAACCTAAAAAAATTGAAGAAGCCCATTCAGGAACAAGAAAATTACATCGCGATTGAGATTGTATCTCGATGAAACAATACATCAATGAAAAGTTAGTTAGATAAATTTAGTAATTTTTTTTTTATAAATAAACAAAACAGGCCAAAACCCATCTTTTTTGAAAAATGAAAGAAAAGCCCCTTTTTATAAGTTAAAAGCCTGGTATGAAAAAAATAAAAGAAAGCGCTAGAATCTACATCTACACATTGATTCTTTTTTTTTTTTTTTCGTTATTTTTGTTGAACCGTATGCATCAAAAGGTGCATGTACGGTTTCTAAGGGATACAACTTTATCCCAATCAACCGACTTTATCGAGAAAGATTACTTTTTTTAGGCCAAGGGGTTGATAGCGAGATCTCGAATCAACTTATTGGTCTTATGGTATATCTCAGTATAGAGGATGATACCAAAGATCTATATTTGTTTATAAATTCTCCTGGCGGATGGGTAATACCCGGAGTAGCTATTTATGATACTATGCAATTTGTGCGACCAGATATACAGACAATATGCATGGGATTAGCCGCTTCAATGGGATCTTTTATTCTGGTCGGAGGAGAAATTACCAAACGTCTAGCATTCCCTCACGCTTGGCGCCAATGAGTTTTTTATTTGATTTGAGAGAAAAAGGAAGACTATGCCTTCGCGCTATATGAAATATGAATATTAAGTAATAATAGCATGGCACTTCGAATTCGATATGATAAATTTTTTTAACCCTTAAATTATGTATCGAAAGAGTAGTATGAGATAAAAGGTATTTCCGATTTTATCTAATCTATCGGGAGGCCTATTTCAGCGTCACAAACTTTTTTGTTTTCACGCCGGGAGACTCTTAACAATATTTAGGTTATGAAAGAATATGAAAATAAAAAAAATCTTGTTTTTTTATTTGAAAAAAAAAAAGAAACTTTGGGATTGCTAAATAACAGACGAAATAAATATATAAAGCAACGGAGCCATCATAGTATTTTTGAACTACTCCAAAAACAAAAAGAAGGGTGGTTATTGGATCATTTACCAACCCGAGTCTGATAGACCCTATATTTAATTTATTTGATATTTAAGTAAGGTAAAAACGAATTCCATTATAGAGCCGTATGCAATGCGTAAAAGATGCCTGTACGGTTGTTCAATTATATATTTTATTATTCTTTATCTCTTCACCTTATCATCATGCGAGATAGAATAAACATTTATTATGTTATATCATCAGGGTAATGATCCATCAACCTGCTAGTTCTTTTTATGAGGCACAGACGGGAGAATTTATCTTGGAAGCGGAAGAACTTTTGAAGCTGCGCGAAACCGTCACAAGGGTTTATGTACAAAGGACAGGCAAACCCTTATGGGTTGTATCCGAAGATATGGAAAGAGATGTTTTTATGTCAGCAACAGAAGCCCAAGCCCATGGAATTGTTGATCTTGTAGCGACTGAATAAAAAAGAAAAAATAACAAAAATTTCAGACGAATTGGTGATTTGAGATTTTATCTTCTTACCGGATTTAATATTCTATTCATTAATCTATTAATATAGAAATAAAATAATTCATAATCATCCGGTTAAGATCGATCTAAACCAGCCCATTATGTATATGATTCAATATGCCAACTATTAAACAACTTATTAGAAACACAAGACAGCCAATCAGAAATGTCACGAAATCCCCCGCTCTTGGGGGATGTCCTCAGCGACGAGGAACATGTACTAGGGTGTATGTGCGACTCGTTCAGATCATGGGCTAGGACAAAAGAAAGAAAACAATTGATCCAGTATCAACGATCAGTACCAGTGAATAGACTAGAATGGAAGAACTCCATTCAATATCTAAAAATCAAAAAGATCTATCCTTCTATTGTGGTATCAAATGTATGGTTTCCGTTGGTGCAAATCCAATCAACTCCGTTTTAAATTTAAGATGAGAAAGAATTCTCCATTGATAGCAAATGATATCCATTAAGCAGGGGAAATACTATTTTAAAAAGCAGAAAAATTATGCCTTACTCTTGCAAGAACGGACTAACAGGGTCAGCTACTCAGCTAATCTTCATAATTAAATACCGTTACTGTATAAGTAGATCTCATTGTGAAAGACCTCGTACTGGATAATTATGGGTAGAGCCAAAGAGTGTGAACTGTACAAGTTAACAATAACATTGATTAAATGAAAGAAGGGCTCCGGTGTATAGAGAGGACCTCACCGTTTAAGAAGTAACCATAGAAACGATGGAACCCACTATATCCATTTATATTTACTACTTTTATGTTTTATGTGTTTTTGATACCTAATATCAATACAATTTTTTCTAGGCATTTCACCTAGAAAAAAAAAAAAAAAAAAAAAAAATAGTGGTCGGGAAGGTTATAGTAGCAAAAGCCATTGGAATTTTAATTTTATACATTGGAAGAATCCGTTTTGTTATTAATAGACTAGGATACGGGAAGGGAATAACTGAAAGAAAGGAAATCGATTAGTTATTCATCAAAGTTTCATTTATTCAATGACCAGAATTAAACGAGGGTATATAGCTCGAAGACGTAGAACAAAAATTCGTTTATTTGCATCAACCTTTCGAGGGGCTCATTCAAGACTTACTCGTACTATTACTCAACAGAAAATAAGAGCTTTGGTTTCGGCTCATCGGGATAGAGGTAGACAAAAGAGAGATTTTCGTCGGTTGTGGATCACTCGGATAAATGCAGTAATTCGCGAGAATAAAGTATACTTAAGTTATAGTAAATTTATACACAATTTGTACAAGAGACAGTTACTTCTTAATCGTAAAATACTTGCACAAATAGCTATATTAAATAAGAGTTGTCTTTATATGATTTCCAATGAGATCATAAAATAAAGAGATTGGAAGGAATCCTTTGGAATAGTTTAAATGGAGTTCCCTGGAGAATGAACTCTGGGAAGGTAGAGTAGAAATTAGTATGATAAAATATGATAAAGTCATCAAAATGAAGAAAGACGTTAAATAAAAAAAATTTATTCCTCTTCTCCCATTTTTTTTCTTACGACAGGACATTTCGATTTTACGATTTTTCGAACAAAAAAAACGTCAATCCGCATTTGAGTTTGGATTGGAATTTTATTTTGATTCAATTCAATTGAAGAGTCAACCTATTTTTTTTCTGGTTCTAAGACCAGCAGCTCTAGCGGTTGACTCGCTTCTTTCAAATTGTTTCTCATTATTAAGAAAAGGTAACGGAGATAAAATACGAGCTTGTTTTATAGCAATAGTAATTAATCGTTGTTGTTTTAAGGTCAATCTATTCACCCGTCTAGATAATATTTTTCCTTGTTCGCTAATAAATCGACTAATTAAACTCATGTTTCTATAATCAATTCGATCCCCCGATTGGATCGGAGGCAAACGCCTACGAAAAGATCGCTTAGATTTAAGAAAGATTCGCTTGGATTTATCCATGGTTTGTTTATTCCTTATCCTGAAAATCCCAATCCTATTTCTTAATTCTACATCATCTTTGATCCGATCGAAATAGGATTTGTTTTGTTTCTATTTATTTGTTTCTATTTAAATAAATTTAAATAAATTAAAATAAATTATATATATATATTGTTATATATAATATGTAATTTTTCATCTTCCTTGGAAGACTGACACACGAGCGATCGGTTCGATCTATTTCTTTATCTCCCCATGAATCGTATGTTTGTAACAACAGGGACAGAATTTTCTCAATTCCAATCGACTAGGCGTATTGTGTCGATTCTTTTGAGTAATATATCTGGAAATGCCCATTGATTCCTTATTAACACGATTTCGAACACAACTGGTACATTCCAAAATAACCGTTACTCGGACATCTTTACCCTTAGCCATGAACCTCCTTTGGTTTTTGATTCACTCAATTCTTTAATTTTCCGACCCGAAGCAAGGAAGAAGAAAGGACACAAAAATAGAAGCAGGTAACTCGAAATCAAATTATGAAAGAAATATTTTGTTGCAATCAATATAGTAATAAATAATAAGTAATATAATGATTTCTAACTATATTTATAATTTTAAATTGCCGTACAGTATTTCATTTTCAGTTAAGTATCTTGTATGATATTGTTGCCCCAACCACCGCATTTCCATTCTATTATTAATTTAATTTGAGCCTGAGCCCGAGTTCATAGTTTCACTGAGGGTGAAACCGCTTTTTCTTTGTTTTTTTTTTTTTAGAAAGAATAAGTAAAAAAAGAAAAAACAAAGAAAAAACAAAGAAAAAAAGAAGGGAGGGGTAGGGATTAGTTACAGATATTTGATTGTATCTCTAATCTTCTTCCCCTTCCCATATCAATAGCTAGAATGAAAAAAAGGGGAATATCAACGCATCCGGAAAAAAACGATTGATCTCTATCAATAAACCTGCTAAAGACCCGAACCATAGAGTACTTACTACCGGTGCCACGGAGAGATATGTTTTTAGATCTCGCATTTTAAAAACTCCTCTTTCTGTATTCGTTATTGTAATTTTATTGTAATTTGTAATACATAATGGTAATACATATATGACCGGATGTGTATATGTAGTTAATGACTTACCACTTGTACGCGGAGTTCCTAATTCAAATTGAAATGTACAAAATAGATATTTATTAAAAGAAAAAAATACGTCCATTTCCGCCTTAAATTCCTAAAAAATATTAATTTTTTGTGGTAGATTTCATATTTATTTCATACTTTATATAAGTCTTTTACCATATTATATGTTTGTTATATGATATATGAGACCAAAAGGAAGAAGGAAGAAATGATAAGATAGTTTGTGTATATCAATGTAGGAAATAAAGATGTGGAAAACAAGACAGGGATTCTCTACAATGACACTGTAGACCAATTGAAAGGGATGTAGCGCAGTTTGGTAGCGCGTTTGTTTTGGGTACAAAATGTCACGGGTTCAAATCCTGTCATCCCTACCTATTACTTATCTTCTGAGCAGTAACGAGGGATCAATTGAGATCAATTAATAAAATTGTACATACATAATTAAATATAAATAAATATTTAATTTTTATTTTTTATAGTATATATATATGCAAGATAAATTGGGGTTACAAAATATTTATTGTGATAATAAAGCGCTCTTAGTTCAGTTCGGTAGAACGTGGGTCTCCAAAACCCGATGTCGTAGGTTCAAATCCTACAGGGCGTGATTCTGTGTTCTTGTTAATCGCGGGAGGTCAAATTTAGGTTGCTGCTCAATTATTTTAGTGTAATTTTGACCTCCCGCGGATTAAAGGAAGTAGGAGGTCAATAAAAAACGAGATGTTAATTAATCAAAGATCCAACTGATCACCACGTCTGTATTGTAAATAAGCAGTTACGAATAATCCAGCCAAAGTAATAGGAATTAGACCTAAGACGATTCCAAATAGAAAAACTTCAATCATTTCAATTTGTTTGAAAGGG